TTTTTCCATAGAAATGTATTCGCTCAATCAAAGTTCTAAAAGAAGTTAATCGTAAATAAGAGGATTGTTTACGAATAAGCACTAATAAAATTTCGCACTCAAATACATAAGAATTGTATAGGAACCAAAAGAATCTTTTATTTTCTTTCGAAAAAACATAAATAGATTTCTTCTGAATAATGGGGAGATTATTCCAATTATGGTATTCGTGAAGAAAGAATTGCAATAAATGTAAAAAGGGAACATCTTGAATCCAGCACTGAAGGATTTGCACCAAGATTTCCATATGGATGGGATGAGGTATTAGTATATCTAAAACATAATTTAAATGCAATAATTTGTCCTCTAAAAAAGGAAAAATTGAATGAATTGATCGTAAATTATGATATTTGGGTATTTCTTTTTTTTCTAAATAAGATACTAATCGAAAGGAAAATGGAATTTCCAAAATAATTGCAAAACTTTCTGATATAATTTGAGAATAAAAATAAGAATAAAAAAAAATTTTGTGGGTGTGCCCAACAAATAAATTTTGGTTAGAATAATTAACCGAAGAAATTAAAGAATTCTTTTGATAGATTCGAGTAATTAAACGTTTTACAAGTGATAAACTAGATTTATTATCATAACCAAAAACTTCTACGGGTTCATAAAAAATCAAACCATTTAAACCATGATCATGAGCAAGTGCATAAATATACTCCTGAAACAGTAACGGATATAGGAAATATTGTTGCCAAGATCTACCTTTTTCTAAATATTCTTGTAATTCTTCCATTGACTTCAATTTCTACTTGAACCAGAAACAATAGGTATTTCTTGTATTATCAAATTATACATAGTGCAATGCGGTCAGAACAGAGTATGTATCATGTATGAAAAAAAAATATATACCCCGGAAGAGTCCAATCAACAGATCTTTTTCCTTTCCCCTTCTATCCAATGGGCCAATGGGTTTATCTTCGTTCTATTAAATTATCAGAGGATAAAAAATCTTTTATTTTTGCAACCCGATCGCTCTTTTGACTTTGGAAAATTTTTTTTGTCAGTATACTGTTTCTTCTACACATTAGTTTCCAATCCATAATAGAAAATAATTAGGATTTTTTTTATTCTTAAAAAAAAAGAATCAAAGGCCCATTCACAGGAGACCCCTTCCCCACATCAGGCACTAAGTTATTTTTAACGTTTAATTAGATCGGGAAATTATTCAAATTAAGAATAGAAGCTCGTTGCTTTTTTTTTTTACCAGAATTAGAACCATAAAGCTCTATCCATTTATTCACTAGACCAAACTCTAACTGTGAATAGAATATAATAAGAAATTCAAAAAATGAAAATGCAATTCCATTTTTTCTTATTATTTTATTACGACATGCGGTTTTTTCCATCCATTACCTTTCAGGATCAGTCGTGGTCTTATAGACTCTACCAAAAGTCTGGACGAATTCGTTACTTCATCCAAATGTGTAAAAAACCATAATCGCACTTAAAAGCCGAGTACTCTACCATTGAGTTAGCAACCCAGAGAAATACGTATATACAAGCGGAAAAAATGAAATTGAACTATACAACTACGTAAAAACATTGAATTTTGAATTCAAAAGAAATATAAAGGAAAGATTGGATGATCAATTAAACAAAATAGCAAAGTGAATTGGATTAAATTAAAGACAGATAAAAAAAATGTAAAAATTCACATTTAAGGACCACTCCCCCCCCTTTTTTTTTATAAAATATAAAAATTTTTGATTTTCGTTAAAAAAATATATCTTGTATAACAAACAGTAAATTTGGCAAACCCATAATTTGAATGAAGTAAAGGAAAAACCCATAAATAAATAAGGATCGAAATAAACGGATCTATTTATCTACGATCAAATTATATTTGTTCGATACACCATTGTCAATATGAATAAATTGTTGAGAAAAAAAATGAATAAAAAAAAAAACTACATAAAATAAGGATTTGTGTTGGATTGGCACAACAAGAAATATGATAAATATAAAACATAATATAGAACAAGAAAAGAGCAAATTGTGAGTAAATAATTACCCCACAAATGTATACTAGTTACCTTTTTTTTTTATAATTTTTTTATTTATGAAGCTTTTTCTTTTTTAAATTCTGCTTTTCTTAAAATATCATAAACAGTTCCTGTAGGTTGAGCACCTTTTTCAAGGAAATAACGAATAGCAGGAACGTTTAAATAAGTTTGATTTTGTATTGGATCATAAAAACCCACCTTTCGAAGATCTCTTCCTTCTCGTCGGGATCGAACATCAATTGCAACGATTTGATAGATCGCTCATTGGGATAGATATAGATAAATAACCCCCCCTAGAAACGTATAAGAGGTTTTCTCCTCATACGGCTCGAGAAAAAATGATTCTAATATTTCTGTATATAATGTAAAATATATTAAAAAATTTATGAATTAGACTATGATTTAAGTTTTTTTGTTCTTACTTACATAAAACATAAAAAAAAAAATAAAGAAAAAAAGAAATATCATTCGTACTCATAACTCAAGTTGGGTAATTCTGAAAAAGTCCGAAGGTAAATCCTTAGGAATTTCTTGAGTCGTCTCTAACCTCTTTTGTTTGTTTCGTCTCGAATCTATTTTGAGTCTCCATCATTATACTAAAAAAAAATATTGAGACAATTGAAAATAGTGTTTCCTTGTTCCGGAATTCTTTCTCTTTGCTTTTCAAAATCATTAGGTTTAGATATTACTTCGGTGATCCTTACCTCCCCTTTTTCAAAATGGCAGCAACATACCTTTTGTTTTTTGTTATTTCTTTCTATGGAAAGATAATATGAACGATTTATTCCCTTGTAATGTAATATAAATATTTTTTTTTGATTTCATTTCAAACTTGTTGGGATTTGAATCCTTCAATTTTAAATTGAAATTTCTATATTGAGGATATACTTACAAAGTAGTCTAATTTATTAATTGTTACTAACCCTAGATTCGCCCCCCCGATAAATGAATCAATACGTTTTGCTCGAGCTCCATCATGTACTATTCCTATTTACCAACCCAATACAAATTAGGTTCCTAACAGGAATAGAACAAACTATGTCGATTCAAGAGCATCTTCATTCCTATAGAAAATGGCGGATGTAAGAATCCACAGTGAATTATGTCCTTCAAGTCGCACGTTGCTTTCTACCACATCGTTTTAAACGAAGTTTTACCATAACATTCCTCTCATTTTTAATTTTATTTTGAATCGGTATGGAATTGATTCAATATGGAATCATGAATAGTCATTGGCTCAATGGTACATAATATTTTTTATGTATGTATCTATGGAGAGGTAAATAATTATCTGAAAAAAGTCTTATATTATAAAGGATTTAAGTTATTTCGCCCCTCTATCCTATGGGGTGAAAGAAATTTCTAAAAAAGAAAAAAGAAAAATAAATGGATTTACTTAAATCTAATTAAAATCTTCAACAGATCATTCGGGATGTTAAATTATGCAAAAAATTCTTCTCGAACAAATAAACTCTAAATCTCAAAAGAATGGCCCTATGGGTTTTCCAATTCCGGAATAAAATCAGTTATTAACAAAATATAAGCTATTCCAATAACTCGAAAAAGTCATAAGTTTCTCTATATCTATAATATAGATTTTTCAAATTTCTTCGAGTACCCAGGTTCATAAAAAAAAGAGTTTTTGTTTTCATGAGTATGAAATAGAAAAGGTCTCGTGTAAGGTATAAAGTAAAATTGAATTCGGTATTCTTTCTTTCAGATGAAAGAAAAAATGAGAATCAAGAATTAAGAAGAATCTAATCTTTTCGTATGCATCATATACAACGAAAATTTGTTACCGGGGGTAATCATGTATATTTAAAGAATCACAGACCCTTTTGACTTAATCAAAGAACTGCTGTTGCTGAAATACAACAATACATAATGTATATATATTATATATATACATAGGGCAGGGCTTGTTCATTTTATACAAACAGATTTGGTTTTACTTTTTTTTTACCGGTTTAGAAGTTTTAAGACGAACGATAAAAGCAAAAAATTCATACCAAAAACCACGTAATCTTTAGTCTCCATGTACAGTGTGTAAGATACACACTTTTCTTTAGGCTTTCTTTCCTTGGGTTGGGGAATTGAATAGAAAAGGATCTTTTTTTCTATTTCAATTCAGAATTACATAATGAATTACATAATGCGAGAATTCACATTTCATGGAACAAAGAGTTTCCATAAGTAACTTACTTCAATATGACTATTTAAATAATAGTCTCTGAATGGTAATGATATACCCAAAAATTGTTTTGAATTTAGAATTCAATGAAATATCTTTATTTCTACCCGTACACTCAATCGCATTTGTGAGAAACTAAATAAAAAAAGTCTAATTTTTATAGAAAAATCAGAACAAAAGGTGAGATCACATTATATCCAAGATTAAAGAAAAAAATTTCCAAGCTTAAAGATAAATTTGTTAAAGAGAAGAATCTTTCCTTTCTCATGTAGACACTCTGGGACGGAAGGATTCGAACCTCCGAATAACGGGACCAAAACCCGTTGCCTTACCACTTGGCCACGCCCCATTTCGATTTCGAATTTATCTTCGATACTAATAAAGACTAATATTGGTATTAGTCGTTCGTCAATCCCAATTCAAATATATATGAAATATATTACTGCTAGGATTCAACACATGGAAATATAGAAAAAAATGATTGATCATTCCATAAAATTCAATTAAGATATTGTATGAAACTAAAATTCCTTGTATTCTCATTCGAGAATGAAAGGGAAGATTTTTGATTTGAGAGCGTTCGAAGAACAAGAAGGTTTTTTGACCCACCTTTTAATTTTTCCCTCATAAAAAGAACTCAATCAAAATCTAATTTTCTAATCTACAAGAATGAAATGTTTGTTATGCTTAATATCTTTAGTTTAATCTGTATCTGCCTTAATTCTACCCTTTATTCGAGTAGTTTTTTCTTCGGCAAATTGCCCGAGGCTTATGCCTTTTTCAATCCTATCGTAGATGTTATGCCTGTCATACCTGTACTATTTTTGCTCTTAGCCTTTGTTTGGCAAGCTGCTGTAAGTTTTCGATAAAATCTTTAATGCTCCGAAAAATTCATGATTTATCCAAAACAAATTTTCTAAAAATTTATAAGATCTTATAAATTTTACATTATGAACCCGCCATTCGAAAATAGAAATTCTTGTATTATATTGAATAACCGCGTGGTGATAAATTTTGATCAACTTATTTCCTCGTTCTGACCTTCCAGTAAACAAGGACTTTCTAAAGTCCCCACAATACCAAATAATGGATATGACCAAAAATTTTTGGTATTTTAGGTAATGAAAGAATCAGAATCTTGCTTTTCTTATTATTATTACATTACAAAAACAAAAAATTCGTAAAAATTACCTTTTTCAAGAAAAGATTTCATTTTCTTTTTGGTTTCTTTTTGGGGTGTTATGTCAACATAGTGTATGTGATAAAAAATAGGCAATCTATTTCCCTTTTCAAAAAAAATCTTGGAGATTGTGTAATGCTTACTCTCAAACTCTTTGTGTATACAGTAGTAATATTTTTTGTTTCTCTCTTCATCTTTGGATTCTTATCTAATGATCCGGGCCGTAATCCTGGACGTGAGGAATAAAAAAAAATATTTTGAAAGTCTGAAGCGATCGAGGGGAGCGGAGAGAGAGGGATTCGAACCCTCGGTACAAATAACTCGTACAACGGATTAGCAATCTGCCGCTTTAGTCCACTCAGCCATCTCTCCCAATTTTAATTGCAAATTTTTTATGTGATGTGACAGGCGAAGTAAAAAAGATTTAAATTGAAAAAAGCGCGTTTTTCTTTATTTTTATTATTAAAATTCGAATTTCTAATACTTAATATAAGACTAAAATAACAGTAATGTAATATAAATATAGTAATATAAATATATTCTATATAAATATATATATTTATATTAAACTAGATAAGAGATCTATTAATTTGATTAGTAATTCAATTTTAGAGAATGTAATAATTCGACACAGATATCTTATCTGCAATAGAATAGATATAGAAAAAAACCTTACTTCCTTGATTTTCATTTTGTAAGAAAAGTCCATTCCCCCGGCCTGGTGAAGTACTGGCCGGGCTATTACATTACTTCTGATGAATCAATCATTTCATAGATCAAATGATTTCATTTTTTGTTTTTATTATATCAAATCAAAGATACTTGTTATTGAAGTTATTGAAGTAACAATAAAGACAATTTTAATCTCCATTCCAAGTGTAATTTCTTAGTATTATTAATATAATACTATAGAATATACTATAGAATATGAAAATGTAAGAATATTCAAATTCTTACATTTTTAGTTTTATTAATTAGTATTAAGTAGTATTTTGAATTTTGAGTCTTTTTTCTCAATTTAGTTAATTATTTAACTGGAAAAAAGCACATACAGATATTAAACAATATAATATCAAAAATGAAACACACATATGTTATAACATAACTCTTTTTTTTGTTCAAGGGACATTGAACATTTGAGATCCAATTAATCCGAGTTCAAATTCAAAAATCGGTCAGTTGAAGGGGAAGTAAAAAAAAAAATGAGGAATTCGTCGTGGTTATAGTCCAGCTTCAATAATTCCTTCAATTTGGGACTGTCAGTAATGACTTATAACAAGTGAAAAATGAGACTTTTTGCTTTATTATAATTTGAGTATAATTTGGTTATTTTAAAAAACTTTCTGTACTTCGCCTTCAAGTACCCCTGGTCCGGGGGGATGAAGTGTCAACGCTCAAGTTTTAATGACTCTGATGCTATTAAGATAGCATCTCATTCTTTTGTTCGACAAAAGGTATATTCATATATAATAATGAATATGAAGCGGGTATAGTTTAGTGGTAAAAGTGTGATTCGTTCAATTAATAACTTAAAAAGTTAAGGGGTCTTTCGGGTTTTTCATATTCCGATCAAAAAAAAACTTTATTTCCTGAAAAGAGTTTAATCCTTTTCCTCTTCCTCTCAATAGCATATTTGAGGAAAAATATAAATTCTCACGATTTGTATCCAAAGTTCAATTGAAATTGAATAAAAGGGTTATAGAGTCGCGAAGCATAATTTTTGAAAAATTGGATCAAATCTTCCAATTAATAAGTATAAGTAAAGGATCTATGGATGAAGATAAAAAACATAAGTGCATTTCCAATCGTAACTAGATCTTCAATTTTTGTCTTGTAAAGGTAAGATTAAAGCCAAATAGCTAGAAAATGGTGGTTTTGGTTTACTAGAATCATCAGCATATTATTTTAGCTCGGTGGAAACTAAATTCAATTCTTTTCCTCAGGATCCCTCGAGTGGAAATAGGGAACGAAGTAACTAGATTAGACAGATTTGGGATAATAGAATCCCCCTCCTCTAGAGGGATCATCTAGAAAGCGAGTGGCTTTGGGTGTCTTTAACAAGAAAAGCTGACATAGATGTT